GTTTTTTTATTACTATATTTTTCTATATTTTTATTAATATATTGATTATAATTTTTTATTACTATGCTTCGGAGCGGAAAATAAAAATAGACAAGTTGAGTGAATAAAAAAACAAAAGGAGATTCATGGCCAAGGGCAAAGATGTCCGAGTACGGGTTATTTTGGAATGTACCGGTTGTGTTCAAAAGGATAGTAATAAAGAATCAAAAGGCAAATCAAAAGGCATTTCCCGATATATTACTCAAAAGAATCGACACAACACACCTAGTCGATTGGAATTGAGAAAGTTTTGTCCCTATTGTTACAAACATACGATTCATGGGGAGATAAAGAAATAGATCGAACCGATCGTCTATGTATCAACCTTCCAAAGGACACGAAAAATGACATATTCTATATATAACATATATTTAAATAGACTAGAAAGAAATCCTATTTCTGAATTCGAAAATTATTTTTTTGATTCGATCGAAGAAATAGGATTTTCGGGATAAGGAATAAACAAAACATGGATAAATCCAAGCGATTCTTTCTTAAATCCAAGCGATCTTTTCGTAGGCGTTTGCCCCCGATCCAATCGGGGGATCGAATTGATTATAGAAATATGAGTTTAATTAGTCGATTTATTAGTGAACAAGGAAAAATATTATCTAGACGGGTGAATAGATTGACCTTAAATCAACAACGATTAATTACTATTGCTATAAAACAAGCTCGTATTTTATCTTCGTTACCCTTTCTTAATAATGAAAAACAAAGCGAGTCAACCACCAGAACTGCGGGTCTTAGACCCCGTTCTTTGACCCCGAAATAAATAAGCCTATTCTTCAATTGAGTAAAAATTCCAATCCGAAACCTAAATGTTCTCAAAATTCGATTTGTTTGATTGTCGTGTTGTAAGAAAAAAAGTAAGAAAAAAATAATTTTGAGAAGAACGAATAAATCTTTTTTTATTCAATGTGTTTGCTCATTTTGACGACTTAATCATATTTTCCGAAAAAATGAATTTCTACTCCACCTTTCCGGAGTTCATTCTCCAGTGGGCTCCATTTGAAAAATTCCAATGGATTCTTTCCAATCTTTTTATTTTATGATCTCATTTGAAATCATATAAAAAGAATTTCTATTTGATATTGCTATTTGTGCAAGTATTTTACGATTAAGAAGCAACAGCCCTTTGTACAGATTGTGTATTAATCTACTATAACTATAGGATGCCTTATTTTCGCGAATTACTGCATTTATCCGAATGATCCACAAACGACGCAAATTTCTCTTTTGTTTATCTCGATCCCGATGAGACGAAACCAAAGTTCTTATTTTCTGTTGAGTAATAGTTCGAGTAAGTCGTGAATGAGCCCCACGAAAGCTTGATGCAAATAAACGAATTTTTGTTCTACGTCTCCGAGCTATATATCCTCGTTTAATTCTGGTCATTGAAGAAATGAAACTTTGATGAATAACTAATCGATTTCCTTTCTTTCAGTTATTCTTTTTTCTCGTTTACTAATCTATTAATAACAAAACAGACTTCCCAATGTATAAAATAAAAATTCCAATGGCTTTTGCTACTCTAACCTTCCTAACCACGATTTTTTCCTTTTTTATCTAGAATATAGTTTTTATTTCTATATATAGATATAGGCAATTAAGACATTTTTTTGATATTAGGTGTCAAAAAAACTGCTTAAAAAAGTAAATAGAAAGATATAAAGAAATAGTGGGTTCCATCGTTTCTATGATTACTTCGTAAACGGCGAGGTCCTCTCTATACACCGGAGCCCTTTCTTTTATTTAATGAATGCTATTGTTAACTTGTACAGTTCACACTCTTTGGCTCTACCCATGAGTTATCCAGTAATAAGGTCTTTCATAACGAGATTCACATATCATATACAGTAACGGTATTTAATTATGAAGATTGGCTGAGTAGCTGACCTTATTAGTCCGTTCTTGTAAGAGTAGGAACATAATTTTTTCTGCTTTGAAATAAGATTTCCCTTGCTTTGTGAATAACCGGTTGTTACCAACGGGGAATTTTTGCTCATCTTAAATCGAAAATGGAGGTAATTAAATTTGTACCATACCAAAGAAAACCATAAATTTGATACACAATAAATATAAGGATAGATCTTTTTTTTAGATAGTGGGTGGGGTTCCTCTATTCTATCCGATTCATAGGTACTCATCACCGATACTGGAAAAATTGTTTCGTTTGTCCCAGCTCATGATATGAACGAGTCGCACATACACCCTAGTACATGTTCCTCTGCGCTGAGGACATCCTCGAAGAGCGGGGGATTTCGTGACATTTCTAATTGGCTGTCTTATGTTTCTAATAAGTTGTTTAATAGTTGGCATGTGGAATTGTCGTTTACATAATGAGCTGGTTTAGATCGATCCTAGCCAGATGATTCGGAACTACTTCTTTAATAATATTAAACCCTGGTAAGATGATAACTACTAAAGTTGCGCTAAATCTATGCTTTTTTTTATTCAAATGCTACAAGATCGACAATTCCATGAGTTTGGGCTTCTGTTGCTGACATAAAAACATCCCTTTCCATGTCTTCGGATACAACCCATAAAGGTTTGCCTGTTCTTTGTGCATAAACTCTTGTAAGAACTTCACGTAATTTTAGTAGTTCTTCCGCTTCCAGGATAACTTCTGTTACTTGTCCTCCAAAAAAAATAGCAGCTGGTTGATGAATCATTACCCTGATGATATAACATAGAAAAAAGATAACGAATAATAAAATAAAGAAAGATAGAATTGAACAACCGTACAGGAAAATAAAGAAAGATAGAATTGAACAACCGTACAGGCACGTTTGCACATTGCATACGGCTCTATAATAGAATTTACTTGTATTTTATCAAAAATAAAAAAAATATATAGGGAGTATATCAAACCCAGATCGGTAAATGCTCTAATAACCACCCTTCTTTTTTGAGGAGTTAGAAAATACTATGATGGTTCCGTTGCTTTCTATTTTTATTTGATCTGCGATTCAGCAATCCCAAAGTTTCTTTTTTTTTTTACTCTGTCATAACATAAATAGTGTTATGCTCCTTTTGGGGTGAAAATTAAAAGTTTGTGACGATGAAATAGGCCCCGATAAATAAGATAAAATCGGAAATACCCCTTATCCCATACGACTCGTTCGATACATAATCTAATTTTCTAATGTTACAAAAAAACAATAAGAAGCTTTCTTATATCGAATTGAAAGTGCCATGCTATTATTACTTAATCTTCATATTTCATATGGCGAAGGCATAGTCTTCCCCCCCCTTTTTCTTTAATAAAAAACTCATTGGCGCCCAGCGTGAGGGAATGCTATACGTTTGGTAATTGCTCCTCCAACTAGGAGAAAAGATCCCATTGAAGCGGCAAATCCCATGCATATTGTCTGTATATCTGGTCGGACAAATTGCATAGTATCATAAATGGCAATTCCGGGTATTACCCAGCCGCCAGGAGAATTTATAAAAAAATAAAGATCTTTTTCATTCTCATGACTGAGATATAGCATAAGAGCAATAAGTTGATTAGAGATCGTGCTATCAACCCCTTGACCTAAAAATAGGACTCTTTCTCGATAAAGTCGGTTGATTAGGACAAAATTGTATCCTTTAGGAACCGTATATGTACCTTTTGATGCATACGGTTCAACAAAAATAAAAAGAATCAATGTGTAGATTCTAGCCCTTTTTCTTTGCGGGTTCTTTCTAAGTTTTTTCTAACGAAAGGGCCTTTTCCATTTTTCAAGTAATCAAAAAATTAACGAAAGGGCCTTTTCCATTTTTCAAGTAATCAAAAAATTCACTAAATTTCTCAAATTAACTTCTCATTGATGTATTGTTTCATCGTGATCCAAATCACGATGTCATTTGCTTGTTCTTGCATGGGTTTCTTTGATTCTTTTTTTATTTAGGTTTCTGCCCCACTCCGAGTAAAGATCTGCCCAATTTTTATTTGCACATATAGGACAAATACCTCCAATACCGCGTCTTTTTGCTATGGCTTTTTTTTTTATTTGTTCAAGTCATTTCATGTCTTCCGCCAAATATTAGAACTATTCATCATATTACTCGATTGATTATGATTAGCAGTTTGAGATCACTTCTATTTCTAAATAGAATATGATACAAGTAGTAATTATAGATATATTACTCCTTGGCTTTTTCTAAACGGAGTCTGACTACTTCATTTTATTGGTTCCAATAAGTTAACCATAAATTTTTCTAAATGATAATACTAATTTGAATACCCTCAAAAAGCGATCTAATTGCACTTCATTGCACTTCACGCTCCAAATTATTGATAATTAAATCAACTTTCTGGGACGAAAGAGGGGATATCTCGATCGGGGGAGAAACGGGGAAATCCCATATACCCAATATATCTGACAAGCCTTACTATATGTCAATCCAAGACTTACGACGATAACCAACAGTTCGAAAGGGTACTTTTGGAACACCAATAGGCATGAAATGCAAGAACATATTATGTTCTGTAGTTCACTTTGATGTGGAAGCGTAACGTCTTAATAATACTGCTTTTATCATATATATATTTATATCTAAATTTATAAATAAAAAATTAAAGTAAGATGGAATGAACAAAAGAAAATTCCTATGAATAGTTCCTTTGAATGATGAATAAATAGCTATGAATTTTCGTTTATCATTTATATAAAATGGGATTAACCCCCATTGCGTATTGGTACTTATCGAGTATAGAATAGATCTGCTTCTCTTTGTTCCTATGAACATAATTTTTCCATTATTACAAAAATAATTCCTAAAAGAATAGAACAAATAAAAAAGTAATCCTTTCTACGAGATACTCCACTGAAAGGGAGAGGTCTATACCATAGTTTTTTCCAGTGCAATAAAGTTACATAGTGTCTATTTTTAGTTGATAAAGGGGTATTTCCATGGGTTTGCCTTGGTATCGCGTTCATACCGTTGTATTGAATGATCCAGGTCGTTTGTTATCTGTCCATATAATGCATACAGCTTTGGTTGCTGGTTGGGCTGGTTCGATGGCTCTATATGAATTAGCAGTTTTTGATCCTTCTGACCCTATTCTTGATCCAATGTGGCGACAGGGTATGTTCGTTATACCCTTCATGACTCGGTTAGGAATAACTAATTCATGGGGTGGTTGGAGTATTACAGGAGGGACTATAACGAATCCGGGGATTTGGAGTTACGAAGGTGTGGCTGGGGCACATATTGTGTTTTCTGGCTTGTGCTTCTTGGCAGCTATCTGGCATTGGGTGTATTGGGATCTAGAAATTTTTTGTGATGAACGTACAGGCAAACCCTCTTTGGATTTGCCGAAGATTTTTGGAATTCATTTATTTCTATCTGGGGTGGCGTGCTTTGGTTTTGGCGCATTTCATGTAACAGGATTGTATGGTCCTGGAGTATGGGTATCTGATCCTTATGGACTAACTGGAAGGGTACAACCTGTCAATCCGGCATGGGGTGTAGAGGGTTTTGATCCGTTCGTTCCGGGAGGAATCGCCTCTCATCATATTGCCGCAGGGACATTAGGCATCTTAGCGGGTCTATTCCATCTTAGCGTCCGTCCGCCCCAACGTCTATACAAAGGATTACGTATGGGGAATATTGAAACCGTCCTTTCCAGTAGTATCGCAGCTGTCTTTTTTGCAGCTTTTGTTGTTGCTGGAACTATGTGGTATGGTTCAGCAACTACTCCCATCGAATTATTTGGTCCCACTCGTTATCAATGGGATCAGGGGTACTTCCAGCAAGAAATATATCGACGAGTTAGTGCTGGGCTAGCCGAAAATCAAAGTATATCCGAAGCTTGGTCTAAAATTCCTGAAAAATTAGCCTTTTATGATTACATCGGCAATAATCCGGCAAAAGGAGGATTATTCAGAGCGGGCTCGATGGACAACGGGGATGGAATAGCTGTTGGTTGGTTAGGACATCCTATCTTTAGAGATAAGGAAGGGCGTGAACTTTTTGTACGTCGTATGCCTACTTTTTTTGAAACATTTCCGGTTGTTTTGGTAGACGGAGACGGAATTGTTAGAGCTGATGTTCCTTTTCGAAGGGCAGAATCGAAATATAGTGTCGAACAAGTAGGCGTAACTGTTGAGTTCTATGGTGGAGAACTCAATGGAGTCAGTTATAGTGATCCTGCTACTGTGAAAAAATATGCTAGACGTGCTCAATTGGGTGAAATTTTTGAATTGGATCGTGCTACTTTGAAATCCGATGGTGTTTTTCGTAGCAGTCCCAGGGGTTGGTTTACTTTTGGACATGCTTCGTTTGCTTTACTCTTCTTTTTCGGGCACATTTGGCATGGCGCTAGAACTTTGTTCAGAGATGTTTTTGCTGGTATTGATCCAGATTTAGATGCTCAAGTTGAGTTTGGAGCATTCCAAAAACTTGGAGATCCGACTACAAAAAGACAAGCAGTCTGACACAACATTGTTCTGTTACTTTTCGCCTTTATTTTTTTGATTTGACATAAGATAATGGAGAAATCTTGATTTGAATCGTCACTTTTTCTTTGAATCTTACTCGTTTCTTTCTTTATCTGGGAGACGATTCAAAATAAAAATAAACAGGTATGGAAGAAAGCTATAATTGTAAACCACGATTGAATCTATATATGGAAGCATTGGTTTATACATTCCTTTTAGTCTCGACTCTAGGAATAATTTTTTTCGCTATCTTTTTTCGAGAACCCCCTAAAGTTCCAACTAAAAGGGTGAAATGACTTTTTATTCTCTCAGTTGAAGTAATGAGCCTCCCAATACCAATATTGGGAGGCTCATTACTTCAACTAGTCCCCGTGTTCCTCGAACGGATCTCTGAGTTGTTGAGAGGGTTGCCCAAAAGCAGTATATAAGGCATACCCAGTAAAACTTATAAGTAAACCAGAAATAAAGATGGCGACAAGGGTTGCTGTTTCCATTATCATATAATTTCAAGACCACAATGGATCTATGATAAGATCATCTATTTACAATAGAATGGTATACAAAGTCAACAGATCTCAATCAATACAAAATAGGATTTATGGCTACACAAACCGTTGAAGGTAGTTCTAGATCTGGTCCAAGACGAACTGTTGTAGGGGATTTATTGAAACCATTGAATTCAGAATATGGTAAAGTAGCTCCTGGATGGGGAACTACTCCTTTGATGGGGGTTGCGATGGCTCTATTTTCGATATTCCTATCTATTATTTTGGAAATTTATAATTCGTCTGTTTTATTGGACGGAATTTCAACGAATTAGATTTACAAGAACCACTAAGTTTTAGCTTTCCAATACAGGGTGAAGTCTTTAATTTAGGTCTCGGGTTTTTAGTCCGTTCTATTTTGCATTTTACTTTTGGTAGTTTGATCGCGTAATTTCTTTGTTTCTGTATTTCCGGAATATGAGTGTGTGACTTGTTATAATGGATCCTATTGATAGTACAGAGAATGGGTCTGTCATCTTAAT